AGTGATGGAAAACAAAGAATATCTTTTACATATCCGCCCAGTTTGTCAACGTTTTTTGAAATGATACAACAGAAGATGCTTTTGTGCACGACAGAAAAGCTATCCCCAGCAGAACTGTATAATCATTGGTTTTATACCAATGAACAAAAACGAAACAACCTCATCAACGAACTTATCAATCGAATTGAAGCTCTAGACAAGGGGTCTCTTGCTATGGATGTACTCGAAAAAAGAACTAGATTGTGCAATGATGAGACTGAACAAGAATGCTTACCTAAAATATATGATCCTCTTTTGAATGGACCCCATCGTGGAACAATCAAAGAATTGTATTCAGGTTCAAACATGAACGAGTATTTAATAAACTCGATAGAAGATTCTATCGAAACTCTTTGGATAAACAAACTTCATGATATCGCTCTTCCTACTGCCCTTACTACTGATTACCGAGAATTTGAAGAAAAAATAAAAAACACTTTTGATTTAAATATTTAAATTTAATTGTAAATTAAAAATACAGTAAATTACTATAAAAATAAATACATAAAATAAGTAAAAGAAGAGATAAGAAGAGATTCGTCCTCCGCCTACATATTTGATAATTTCTGCTACAAATAAATTTAGAATAGCAACAGCATTCGTAATTCCATCAATTACTTGTTTATCAAAAAAATAACTTAGTTCTGCCAGCCCTCTTATACCTGTAGTTAAGGTTTTTGTATAAATAGCGTCTATGTAACCACGATTATATGACCAATTATATATAAAATTTAGTATTTTGTCCCAAATAATTCTCCTAGGACCCATTTGAACAGATAAATTTATGAAGTTCAAATTATTAAAATTGGAATAAGCAGGCCCATAGAAAAGAAACGCTATAAATATTCCGAAATATGCTATACTGACTGAAAAAATAGCATTTATCACAAATTCATCCCAATCAAAATCATAATTTGAATGTAAAAAGTTTATTGATGGAGTTAACCATCTGGATAATATATCTAAATGAATTATTCCTTGACCAAAAGGAATTCCTATGGATCCAACGAACAAAGTAACTAAGACCAATATAAGAAGTGGTAATAACATAGTATTGTCCGATTCATAAGGATATGTGGAAATTTTTTTATTGGAAAATTTTTTTATAGTAATAAGAGGCCCCACCATATTGGTTTCTACATTACCAACAATAGGATATACTTTTTTCGAAAAAACAGAAATTCTTTGATTATGATTCATTGTTGATAAAATCAAATTATTTTTTTTTACTTTTTTTCCTTTTTTTCCCCAGATAGATATTGAATGGAACACATTATTTTTTTTGCCGCTGTAATTTTTACAATTACTATTTAAATGACCTTCAAAAGTAAGTAAATACATCCGAAACATATAAAATGCAGTTAATCCTGCTGTGAAACAAGCTATTATTGCAAAAATGGGTGAATACAACCAACTATCATTAAGAATTTCATCTTTGGACCAAAAACAAGCAAGAGGTGGAATACCACAAAGAGAAAGCGTGCCTAAAAAAAATGAAATTTTTGTAATTGGGACATATTTTTTTAAACCACCCATAAGAACCATATTCTGGCTTTTATCTGGGGAATACCCAACAATAGTTTCCATTGAATGAATAATGGAGCCAGATCCTAAAAACAATAATGCTTTCGAATAGGCATGAGTGATCAAATGAAATAAAGCAGTTCGATAAGATCCCATACCTAAAGCTAACATAATATAGCCCAATTGCGACATTGTAGAATAGGCTAGACTTCTTTTAATGTCTCTTTGAGCAAGAGCTAAAGTAGCTCCTAATAGTATTGTTATTATACCTACCAAAGAAATTATATTCAGTATGTAAGGTATGACTGTAAAAAGAGGAAAAAGTCGAGCTACAAGAAAAATTCCTGCTGCTACCATAGTAGCAGCATGTATAAGAGCCGAAATAGGAGTAGGGCCTTCCATAGCATCAGGTAACCATACATGAAGAGGGAATTGCGCAGACTTGGCAACCGAACCTACAAATAATAGGGAAGCACACAAAGTAAGAAATAAAGAATTGTAATTGTCCCCATTATTATCAATCAAATTATTGGCTATTTCAAATAAATCCCGAAATTCAAAACTCCCCGTTATCCAATAAAGACCTAAGATTCCTAAAAATAAAAAAAAATCCCCTACACGATTAGTTACAAACGCTTTTTGACAAGCAGTTGCGGCAAGGGGTCGTGTGAACCAAAAACCTATTAATAGATACGAACACATTCCAACTAATTCCCAAAAAATATAAATTTGTATCAAATTTGAACTAGTAACTAATCCCAGCATCGAAGCGTTAAAAAAACTAATATAAGCAAAAAATGTCAAATAGCCTTGATCATGAGACATATAATTGTCACTATAAATAAGAACCATTATTCCAACAGTAGTTATTAATATTAACATAATGGAAGTAAGCGGATCTATTAAGTGGCCTAAATCTAAAGAAAAATCATTATTTAAGGTCCAAGACCATACATATTGGTAGGATGGACTGCCATTTATTTGCTGAATAGACAGATTGGCGGAAAAAATCATAACGATACTTAGTAATAAAACACTAAGAAAAGCCCATATACGACGAATATTTTTTGTTGCCGCCGGGAAAAGAAAAAGGCCTACCCCTATTGCTATAGGAACCGGAAGGGGGACGAAAGGTATGATCCACGCATATTGATACGTATATTCCATAAAAAAGAAACCTTTTTTTATTGTTAAATTGTTTCCGATTCACCAACTCTTTTATATTTAGAACGGAGCAAAAAAAAATAAAGATATGAAAAGACTTTAATAGAAATAGAATTAATATAGAAATAGAATTAAGAATTCTGATGATTTCCAAATAGTCAAATAAAAACGATTAAGTCTGATAAAGTTATTCTTTTTTTTTTAATTAAAGATTAAGATATATGAACATAGAGAATATAATATTTTCAATCATTTCATTATTACAATAATTTAGTTTATATACATAAAACAAGTCCAAAAATTATGAAAAAAAAGTACTTGATTCCGAGTATCCTATGATCCACCAATAACTCAACCCGATAAACAAAAAAACAAGGAGATTATTTTTTTCGTTAATTGAGTCGGAATTTAGAATTCAGAATCATTAATCGGTTGTGAACTAGTCCGTTGGGAAACTGAGTGAGTTGCTTATATTTGTTTCAATAAAGCAACTTAAACTTATACTTGTGATTAATTTTATTGATGTTCGTCGATTTGTTACTCATCACTTCAGTTTGCACAGAGCTGAAATAATAATAAAAATTTCTGGTTCAAATAACATATCGTTTAATAAATTTTTTACTAATGGATACTCATTTTTTCTAATTTTAATTAGATTAGATATACTTTCTTGATCCTCGATCAATTACAATTAATAGAAAGAGTTTTACAGTCTAGTTTTCTTAAATTAGGTAAGGGTTCTTAAACTTTTTGATTTCTTTTTTGAAATTAGATGAAATGCAACATGGCAAAAATAGACAATTGAAACTCTTTTTGATTCTTTTTTACCAATGGAAAGCAACTCGATTTCTATAGCCATGACATGTATATATATAAATATCTTCATTCGAATATAGTTATATATATATATATAATACTAGTCAGTATAAATAATTCTTTCTTCAAAATATTGTATGTAAATTTGAGTAATAAAAAAATTATATATTTTTTTGAACAATAAATGTCTTCCACATTTAACTATAAAATGAATAACCTCTGCATTTTTGAATGGCGATTCAAAAAAAGCGTATTTCTATGTCCAAAAAGCATATTCGTAAAAATTTTTGGAAAAATCAAGTGTATTGGGCAGGAATAAAAGCTTTTTCTTTAGCAAAATCCCTTTCGACCGGGAATTCTAAAAGCTTTTTTGTACAACAAACAAGTAATATATTATTATTATATAATAAAGACTTGGAAAAGTCTTGGAATAATCTTAATCGATATGAACCAACGAATTCGATAATTTATAAGATAAGAAATTACCATTAATATGGTAAACTTAATGAGATGCAATTTTCTATTGTCGTATGTTGTAGGATAACATTTTTGTGTCTACTAGACAAAGGCTCGAAAAATTAGGCACAATATATCATTTTTCTCTTTACAAAGTTTTCTCTTTCTCGTTAGTGGGTTTTTGTGGGATGGGGATTGTTATTTTCCCCATTGATTCACTTTTCACAAAAATGATATTTTTCTTTTAATTTTAAAAGGCTTATTGGGTTCTGGATGCCGAATATATATTCTATTTTTTAACTTAACTTTAACTATAGAATACATTAAGATACCTATCCATAAAGCACAATATGCATTCCATAATGAAAAATCGTTTTAGAAATATTGAAGACAAATTTTCACTGGTATATCTACAGCCTACTAATTGGTTTGACTAATACTTAATTAGTTTGATAAGATAAATAGTACCACGAATTATGGGTACAATTTTAATCCTAGCAATTGGCAATTTATAGTTAATCCAGTTTTCAACCTATCCAACAAACATTTTAAACCTCCTTACAATTTTCAAATTTTACAAGAACTTAAACCACACAAAAAACCATTCAGTGCGGTTTTAAAACTAACAACAATAGCCCCACCTCACACTACAATTAAGTAAGGTAATGATTATTGAACGTTTAAATAGTAATTTAAAGGATATTTTGAATCTTTCGGCAAAATAAATATTGCATTGAATTGACTCCTCCAATCTCGACGATTAAAAATGAATGGGCTATTATGATTTCGAGCAAGCCGCTATGGTGAAATCGGTAGACACGCTGCTCTTAGGAAGCAGTGCTAGAGCATCTCGGTTCGAGTCCGAGTAGCGGCATATTTCTAAAAAATAAATACTAGTCAAATAAATACTATAATAATTCCTATAATGGATAGAATATAATTTCAGATCTCCATTCCATTCTTGGAGGATATCCTTTTTAGGATTTTTTATGATATTTTTTACTTTAGAACATATATTAACTCACATTTCCTTGTCGATTGTTTCAATCGTACTGACGATTTATTTGATTAACTTATTAGTCCACGAAATCGTAGGATTATATGATTCGTCGGAAAAAGGAATGGTAGCCGCTTTTTTATGTATAACAGGATTATTAGTTATTCGTTGGATTTATTCGGGGCATTTACCCTTAAGTAATTTATATGAATCATTAATGTTCCTTTCATGGAGTTTATCCATTATTCATATGCTTCCTTTTTTTAGAAAACAAAAAAATCTTCTAAGTGCAATAACTGCACCCAGTGCTATTTTGACTCAAGGATTTGCCACCTCAGGTCTTTTAACTGAAATGCATCAATCCACAATATTAGTACCTGCTCTACAATCACAGTGGTTAATGATGCACGTAAGTATGATGGTATTGAGCTATGCATCTCTTCTCTGCGGATCATTATTATCAGTAGCTCTTCTAGCCATTACATTTCGAAAAAATAAAAAAAAAAATTTTAAATGTAAAAACAACCATTTTAGGTCATTTTCATTTGGAAAAATTCAATACGTGAATGAAATAAGCCATGTTTTACAAAACAATTGTTTTATTTCGTTTAGAAATTATCACAGGCATCAATTAATTCAGCAATTGGATTGTTGGAGTTCCCGTGTCATTAGTCTCGGTTTTCTATTTTTAACCATAGGTATTCTTTCGGGAGCAGTATGGGCTAATGAAGCGTGGGGATCCTACTGGAATTGGGACCCAAAAGAAACTTGGGCATTTATTACTTGGACAATATTCGCAATTTATTTACATACTAGAACAAATGAAAATTTGCAAGGCTCAAATTCTGCAATTGTGGCTTCTATAGGATTTTTTATAATTTGGATATGCTATTTTGGAGTCAATCTATTAGGAATAGGGCTGCATAGTTATGGTTCATTCGCATTAACATTTAATTGAAAAAAAAAAAAGCAGTTACGAATAGAATATCAAATACATAATAGGAATAGCATAAGCATAGATAACTAAAGTTTGTACGAGTTTTTGAAAATCATTTGACTTGATTCAAATGATTTTCAAAAACTACAAAAATATTTGATTACAATTAAAGTTTATTTTATTAAGTTTTAAGTTAAAGTAAATTCATTTTTTGAACTTTTTTTTAACTTTTTTATTATAAAATAAAAACTAACTATCTATAAAAATAATTAGATATAATAGTTTCTACCTTGTCAATTGATAGTGAGAGAACGAAATCCGGATAAATACCAATACCTATTACGGGTAGAAAAATACAGATTGAAAGAAATAGTTCGCGCGGCCCAGAATCTAAAAAATGAGAATTTTGAGAATTAAATTGCTTATATCCGTAGAACATCTGACGTAACATAGATAATGAATAAATAGGAGTTAATATCATTCCAATTGCCGTTACAAAAGTTATTAGTATTTTTGGCATTAAAAGAAATTTTTGACTCATAATTAATCCAAAAAATACTACAAATTCTGCAACAAAACCACTCATTCCAGGCAATGCAAGAGAAGCCAGCGAAAAGCTACTGAACATTGTAAATATTTTTGGCATTGGGATAGTTATTCCCCCCATTTCATCGAGATAAACAAGACGTGTTCTATCGTAACTCGTTCCTGCCAAGAAAAAAAGTGCAGCACCGATAAATCCATGAGAGATCATTTGTAAAAGGGCCCCGTTGAGTCCTGTATCAGTTATGGAACTAATTCCTATAATTATGAAACCCATATGAGATACAGAGGAATAGGCAATTCTCTTTTTTAAATTACGCTGACCCGGAGATGCTGAAGCTGCATAGATTATTTGAATTGCACCTACTATCATCAACCAGGGAGAAAATATAGAATGAGCATGGGGTAATAATTCCATATTGATACGAACCAATCCATATGCTCCCATTTTTAATAAGATTCCAGCTAAAAGCATACATGTACTGTAATGGGCTTCCCCATGGGTATCTGGTAACCATGTATGTAGAGGTATAATCGGTAATTTGATAGCATAAGCAATAAGAAATCCAAAATAGAATAGTATTTCCAATGCCACAGGATACGGCTGATTGGCTGATGTTTCAAAATTTAATGTTGGTTCATTGGAACCATATAAACCCATACCTAGAACTCCCATTAAGAGAAAAATGGAACCCCCCGCGGTGTACAAAATAAACTTTGTAGCTGAGTACAAACGTTTCTTCCCTCCCCACATGGATAAAAGTAGGTAGACAGGAATTAATTCTAATTCCCACATGATAAAAAAAAGTAAAAGATCTCGAGAAGAAAATAATCCTATTTGGCCGCTGTACATTGCTAACATAAGGAAATGGAACAATTTTGAATCTCGAGTAACTGGCCAAGCTGCTAAAGTAGCTAAAGTCGTGATGAATCCCGTGAGTAAAATGGGTCCTATGGAAAGCCCATCAATTCCCAGTCTCCAATGAAAATCAAAAAAATTGATCCATTTATAATCTTGCTCCAATTGGATTAATGGATCATCCAATTGGAAATGATAACAGAATACATAGGCCATTAGAAGTAGTTCTAATAGGCATATACAAATAGTATACCACCTAATAACCTTATTTCCTCTATGAGGGAAAAAGAAAATGAAAGTACCCGCGAATATCGGCAAAACAACAATTATAGTTAACCAAGGAAAATCATTCGTGGTAAAAACAAGATACACTTACTTTGACTTTGACCCGAAAACCCGTACTCGAGAAAAGAAATATATATAATAATAAAACTAATAATTTTTTCTTTTCTCGAGTACGGGTTTTGTCGGTAAAGATAAAAAATGATGGATTCAAGTGGAATTTTCTCGAACGTATCAATAACCTAGACCCATGCTACGAGTTGTCTCGTGCCATAAATAAACCCGGACACTCAAAAAATCGGTTGGGCAAGCGGATTCACACCTTTTACAACCTACACAGTCTTCTGTTCTTGGAGCAGAAGCAATTTGTTTAGCTTTACACCCGTCCCAGGGTATCATCTCTAATACATCTGTGGGGCAAGCTCGTACACATTGAGTACACCCTATACATGTATCATAAATCTTTACTGAATGTGACATTGGATCTATAATTTTTTTTTAACATCATAAAATTTCGATCTAGTAAAGTAGTAAATGAATTATATATTGTAGACACCAGATGAATCAATGATTTAGTAGATTTACCAGAATCAATCTACTTCTGGATCTGCTCATGAAAGAAGGCCAAGATACTTTGATTTATTACATTTTATCAAATAGCACTATATGCTGCACATACTCATTTTTTTATTGGCAGATACTCTATATTTTTTTTTTTATAAACCCTATTTATTCAACAAAGTCGATTGATTGATACGAGTTGATTTTCTGTTACGATGAATTGATGAAACAATAGCTAATCCAATAGCTGCTTCAGCAGCTGCAATTGCTATAACAAAAATCGAGAAAATGTCTCCTTTTAATTGGCGACTATCAAATAAATCCGAAAATGTTACGAAATTTATATTAACTGCATTCAGTATAAGCTCAAGACACATAAGCGCTCGAACCATATTTCGACTTGTAATCAATCCATAGATACCGATGCATAATAAATAGGCACTCAAAACAAGTACATGTTCGAGCATCATTGAACAACTCCTCATCAATCTCGATTCATTTCAATATGAACAACAATTTAACCGATTCAATTGACTAAAATAGAATTCAAAAAGTACGCAAAAAGGTATTGGTAATAGAAAATAGATATAAATATAGAAAAATTACTTTTTTTTTTTCATTTTTTTTATACTTTATCTTTATATATTTATACATGAACAATAAAAAAAATATTTTGAAGAAAAGAACAAGTCTATATTAATTTTAAATTTAATTAATATAATTTTATATTATTAAATTTCGAAATATTTAGTACTGACGAGCCATAGCAATTGCACCGATCAAGGCAACTAAAAGAATTATCGAAATAAGTTCAAATGGAAGAAAAAAATCTGTTGATAAATGAATCCCAATTTGTTGACCATTATTTATCAAGTCCTGCTCTATAATCTGGTTTGACCTTGTAGTCCAAATAATACCGTACCATGACGTATCTGGGATAGTAGTAATTAATGAAAAAAAAATACTTGTACAAACCAGTGAAGTGACTCCATCTCCAACAGTCCAAAGATAGAAATCTTTGTAATATTCTGAACCATTCATAAACATCACGGCAAATACAATTAATACATTTATTGCTCCCACATAAATAAGGAGCTGTGCAGCAGCTACAAAATGGGAGTTCGATGGAATATGGAATAAGGATGTACAAACAAGAACCAATCCCAACGAAAAGGCAGAAAAAATTGGATTGGTAAGTAATACCACTCCTAGACTTCCCACTATAAGACCCAATCCCAAAAAAACTAAAAGAAAATCATGTATTGGTCCAGGCAAATCCATTCTATGTAAAATAAAAGATAAATTAAGTAGAAATTTTTCATGACCTTATTGAACAAACAAAAAAAAAAAGAAGAGGTTACCTATTTTTTGATACCCTTCTAAATTGAATTAAATCAATATAGGGTCGTGTGTGGGTTGATGTAGATATGTTTATTTATTATATGAATGATTGAATACCATTTGTTTATCTGAAAGTTTCGTTCAAAATTGCATTGAAAAAATGTCTCGATTCAATTATTTAAATTATTTAGAGTATAGAATAATTATTCTATTTTATTTTATTTTTTTATTTATATATTATAATCACAGATATGATATTTATATATACTGTATGTAATGTAGTATTTTAATATACAGAGAATAGATAAATATATTTTTATGAATATATCAAAATCATTACTCTCAACCCCTTTAGGATTTTTAGTTATTGTCTAAGCAAAATAAAATGAAGGAAGCTTCGCTACTGTTCAATCAAAACGGAATTTTAGTAATTGGTAATTGTTCTTGAATCAAGTGGTTTAGCCGTGCCTTTTTTGATTTG